ATAAAGTAATCGGTCTTTTTCATAGGAATTCCGTTTTGTTAAATATTTTTTTTGGGTCATATCACCTTCGTTGATTGTAATTCGCCATTTTTTTGGTATTAATCCAGACCATCTAATCTGAGATAAATTGTATTGATAATGACCTCTTAACCAGTTTTTCCATTGCTTCGTTTCAGAACTCCTAGGTGTCGTATGTATTAATTCGGAATGAATTATTCCTTGTGTTACAAAAGAATTTTTTATTGTAGTCTTAATAAAAAAGGGAGTTACATGATACTCAAGAATAGATTTTAACTTATTATTATACAAATTAATAACTTGGGTTTGTGATAATTTGTAAAATACATATGCTTGTGATAAGGAGGATAAGGAAAGAAAAAGATGTGAATTCCTCTTACTATTCTTAATATTGTTCTTAATATTGTAAAGTGTACTTTTTAGAGTCGAAATAAAATTAATTTCTTTTTTTTTTTTTATTTCTTGGTTTGTTTTTTTATTGTAAATATATTTATTAAAACAAAAATTTATTGATTCAAGAACTAGTTGTGTAGGAATTCTGGCAATATTAATGATACATAGAAAGATATTGATGTATATTCTTTTAATGAAAATTTTTATAAAAAAATATAATTTATAGATTAATCGAGTGCTTCTTCTTTTTATTTTTAAAATTTTAAAAATAAAATTTGGTGATTTTTCTTTTATTTTGTTAGGACTACTTATTTTCTTGTTGTTACTGTTTTTTTCTTTCGTAAGACTCTTTGTTTTGTTTCTGATTGTGCTTGTTCTATCAGTCATATTTTTAATTTTTATTTCTCTAAGTGAATAATTTGTATTATCTGTAGATTTAATTTTTATAAATGAGTCGTTAATTATCTGATTAATGATTATATAATCTTTTTTTTGGTTAGTTTCGCCGGATTCATACATCTTTCTCAATATAAATAATCTAGTTGGATATACTTTTAAGAGCTCTTTTGAATCTTGTATAAAATTTTTTGTTATTTCTTTTAAAACTCTTATAACTTTAAAATTATTATTTTTCGTTTTTCGAATTTTTTTTTTTAGTTCTTTAAAAATAGGCTTAAAAAAGGAAGGTTTTGGGGGAACAGAACCAAAGGTAAAGTTCGTTTGCGTCCCCGAAGCCGTTAAAAAATAAAAATTTTGTTGTTCTTTCTTTAGATCTTTATAAGAAGAAAAAGAGGTCCTCAATTTTGATCTGTGCCAGGGTTTCAAATAGAAAGGAAATACTATTTTTATCTGAATACCATCTTTAAACCAATTTTTAGGAAGTTCGAGTTCTGATACTTGAACACCATTATAGGTACATATAATATGCCTTTCTCTATTCCATTCATCGAAGTCTTCAGCCCATTCGGGGGATTGGGATAATAAAATACGCCCAATATTTTTAACTATTATTAATGAAGGTAATAAAATTTTTTTTCTAAAAATAGATTGAATTATTAAAATTAAACTTCTTGTTCCTTGTGGATATGGAACGAAATCCCAGGCTTCCGATATTTTTATCCACGGGTTTTCCTTTATTTTGTTCTCTTCTTCTTCCCTTTGTCTTTTTTTTTGTTCCTCTGTATAATCTTTAAATTCTGCTCCTTTACCCATCCAATTTAGAAAAAGAATTTTTATCTGTTCAGGGATATTAAAAGAAAAAAGTGGAGATTTCTTTATTCTGTCCAAAAAAAGAGGGGAATGCACATTTGCTTGAAACAATTTAGAAATAACAGTTTTACGCCTTTGAACACGCATGGAACCTTTGATGAATTCTCGACGAAAATCAGATTCTTCCGAATAGTCTCTAATAGATACCCAGTTTTTGACACTTAATTTACTACGTTTAGTAGGCCTATAAATTATTACACGATCCCTTTTTCTTGAACGTATCTGATAATCCAACGGTAGGCCTTCATGAGCTGCGCCCGACAGGAATTCCAATTCGGTAATAAGTTTGTATGACCATCTAGGGACTTTTTTACTGATTTCTTTTATTACAAATTTTTGTTTTGTTTTTTGACCATTAGGGCTAGTTAGAATTGTATTCAATGTATTCAATAAAAATTTGTAAAATTTGGCTCTTTTTTCTGAACCAATCCTTCCTTGTTCTTTTTCTGAAAATAAAGAGAGGCCCTTCCAATTTAAACTCGATCCCGATTCTCTATCAAATTTACTGATTAAAGTAAATAAATGACGATTTTCCGTTGAAAAAGTTTTTTTATCAAATCGGTCTATTTTATGTTCAAACTTTTGGTAATCAGTATCAGGAAGAAGGAGACTATGAATCTTATTAATTTCCATTGTCTCTATGAAATTTTCTAACGAAATTTTATTTATGATTGAAGGTGAAATTTTTTTTTTGATTGTTCCCCGATATAACCCATTCAAAATGGGATCATACATTTTAGGCAAGTAATATTTTCTAGTCTTATCATTACACAATCTAGTACTTTTTTCGAGTATATCTAGAAAAAAAAATCCCGTATCT